ATATAATATGCGAAAAAAAGGAAGAAAATGTGAGATACAATTCTACGTGACGTGACTAAAACTTAAACTTAGTCCCCCTTTTTTTCAGTTCTTTAGGATAGGAAGGAAAGAGAAAGAAAAAGTATATTGAACCTCAGCAAAAATCCGGTGGATCTAAGATCCCATTTTGGAGAACAGAAATAGAAAGGGGGGTTCAGTCTAAGGTAAAAAAAAAGCTCCACGAAATCATAGCATAAAAAAAAGATACTTAAATGAAATACTGGGATTAGGATAGGAATAATTGATAGTTAGAAAAAAATTGTATTACTTACATTATTACTATATATATAATAATATTCTATTAATATTAATTAGAATTACAACAAAATATTTAGAAATTCCATTTCTAATTAGTAACTTCTATTGATATTGATTTTTTTTTCTTTTTTGTTCTTTTCGTCTTCTTAGGTTCGGGTCGAAAACAGAAGAGTTAAGTTGATCAAACAAAAATACAAAGGGGGTTCATGGCTAAGGGTAAAGATATCCGAGTTAGAGTTATTTTGGAATGTACCAGTTGTGTCCAAAATGGTGTCAATAAGGAATCGCCAGGCATTTCTAGATATATTACTCAAAAGAATCGGCACAATACACCCAGTCGATTAGACTTGAGAAAATTTTGTCGATATTGTCACAAGCATAGGATTCATGGGGAAATAAAGAAATAAATCGAACCTGTGTTTGATCTTTCAAGGGGGCAGGAAAAGGAAGAACTTAACATATCTTAACATAAACATATATATAATATACAAATAAAAATATAGAATATACAAAAAAACCTATTTCGGTCGGATCTGAAATGAATAAAGAAAATAAAGAAATAGAATTTTAGAGATAAGGAATAAACCATGGATAAATCCAAGCAACCTTTTCGTAAATCCAAGCGAGCTTTTCGTAGGCGTTTTCCCCCAATTGAATCGGGGGATCGAATTGATTATAGAAACATGAGTTTAATTAGTCGATTTATTAGTGAACAAGGAAAAATATTATCTAGACGGGTGAATAGATTGACCTTGAAACAACAACGATTAATTACTATTGCTATAAAACAAGCTCGTATTTTATCTTTGTTACCTTTTCTTAATAATGAAAAACAGTTTGAGAGAGCCGAGTCAATCCCTAGAACTACCGGTCCTAGAACCAGAAACAAATAGATATACTCTTCCATTGATTCAAAACTTCAATCGGAATTCAAGCTCAGATTGATGTTTTGTTCGAAAAGCCTCAAATCCAGATTTGATTGTTGTGTTATAAGAAACAACAAATAGGGAAAGAATAAATCTTTTTTTTTTTTTTTGAAAGATGTTCGTTCATTTCTACTACTTATCTTATCTGAATTTTTTTTATTCTATCTTCCCGGAGTCCATTCTCCGGGGAATGCAATTCGGTTTCAATCATTCCTATATATGACTTTAGAATGTCTTTTATTTCATAATTTTATTGGAAATCATGTAAAGACAATTTTTATTTGATATAGCTATTTGCGCAAGTATTTTACGATTAAGAAGTAATTGCTTCTTGTACAGATTGTGTATTAATCTACTATAACTATAGAATACCCCTTTCTCACGAGCCGCTGCATTTATCCGAGCGATCCACAAACGACGAAAGTCCCTCTTTTGCCTGCCCCTATCTCGATGAGAGGAAACCAAAGCTCTCATTTTCTGTTGAGTAATGGTTCGAGTAAGTCTTGAATGCGCCCCTATAAAGGTTGATGCAAATAAACGAATTTTTGTTCGACGTCTCCGAGCTATATATCCTCGTCTAACTCTGGTCATTGAATCAAATTACACTTTAATGAATGAATAACTAATTGATTTCTCTTCTTTCAGTCATCCTTTTATCCCCCGGTTGATTAATAACAAAACGGATTATTCCGATATATAAAATATAAATTCCAATGGCTTTTGCTACTATGACCTTCCCAACCACTATTTTGAATCCTTCCAGGTAAAATACCTAGAAATAAGAAATTCTAACAATATTAAATAAAAGCAAAAAATAGTGGGTTCCATCGTTTCTATGGTTATTTCATAAACGGTGAGGTCCTCTCTATACACCGGAGCCTCTTCTTTCATTTAATCAAATGTTATTGTAAACTTGTATAGTTCACTCTCTTTGGCTCTACCAATCAATTATACAGTAATAGATCTTTTCACAAAAAAGGCTATCCATACAGTGACGGCATTTAATTATGAAAGTTGGCTAGGTAGCTGACCTTGTTAGTCCGTTCTTTCAAGAAAGGGAGCATAACCTTTTTGCTTCTTGTAGTACTATTTCCTCCGCTTAATGGATAACTATTTGCTACCAATGGGGAATTGCTTTTCATCTCAAATTGAGGTGATTGGATTTGCACCAATGGAAACCATAAATTTCATACACAAAAAATATAGGTATATGATAGATCCTCATCCTCATTTTTAGATAGTAAAAATGGCTTTTTCCACTCTATCTATCCTATTGGTGATTGGCACTGGAAAAATGGTTTCGTTTGTTCGAACTCATGATCTAAACGAGTCGCACATACACCCTAGTACATGTTCCCCGACGCTGAGGACATCCTCGAAGTGCGGGGGATTTCGTGATTTTTCTTATTGGCTGTCTTGTGTTTCTAATAAGTTGTTTAATTGTCGGCATATCATACATATATATAATAAAATAGGTTGGTTTAGATCGATCTTAACCTGATGATTGATGATTATGAATTATTTCTATTCAATATCAAATCACGAAAAATTCGAATTCTGATTTGAAACGGAATCATGTATTTACACGAAATCTCCAGTATTTTCATTTTCGACCGCTACAAGATCAACAATACCATGAGCTTGGGCTTCTGTTGCTGACATAAAAACATCCCTTTCCATGTCTTCGGATATAACCCATAAAGGGTTGCCCGTTCTTTGTACATAAACCTTTGTGAGGGTTTCGCGAAGTTTCAGTAGTTCTTCCGCTTCCAGGATAAATTCCCCCGCTTGTGCCTCATAAAAAGAACTAGCAGGTTGGTGAATCATGACCCTGATAATATTGATATAACATCATGCATGAACGGTTCTTCTATCTTGCAGGATTGGGCTAAAGTAAGGGATAAAAAAACAAGAAGAAAAAAAAAACAAATAGAATGGAACAGCCGTACAGGCATCTTTTGTGCATTGCATACGGCTCTGCAATGGCATTTCTTCCTCCCTTCTCTTCAATTTCTATTCTATCGAAGAAAAAAATAGAATCCATCCGATCCAGATCGTTGAATGATCCATTTACCACCCTTCCTTTCGTATTGTAGGAGTCAAAAAATACTATGATGGTTCTGTTGCTTTCTATATTTATCTCGTCTGTGATTTAGCAATCCCAAAGTTTCTTTTTTTTTTCATTTTCGTACTCTTTCTTTCGTAACGTAACTATCATAAAGATAAAGAGACTTCTGGTGTGGAAGAAAAATGGTTTGTGACGCTGAAATGTACTCCTGACACATAAGATCAAATCGGAATAACCTTTGTTTCATACTACTATCTCGATACAAAATCTCATGTTAGGAAAAACAATACTAGTTTGTTCATATCGAACTCGAAGTGCCATGCTATTATTACCTATTTTTCATATTATTCACATTCGATATGGCGAAGGCATAGTCTTCTTCTTTTTTTTTTTCAAATAAAAACTCATTGGCGCCAAGCGTGAGGGAATGCTAGACGTTTGGTAATTTCTCCTCCGACCAGAATGAAAGATCCCATTGAAGCGGCTAATCCCATGCAAATTGTATGCACATCGGGCGAAACAAATTGCATAGTATCATAAATGGCTATTCCTGGTATTACCCATCCGCCGGGAGAGTTTATAAACAAATAAAGATCCCTAGTATCATCTTCTATACTGAGATATACCATGAGACCAACAAGTTGATTTGAGATCTCACTATCAACTTCTTGGCCTAAAAAAAGTAATCTTTCTCGATAAAGTCGGTTGATTAGGACAAAATTGTATCCCCTTTGAACCGTACGCGCATCTTTGGATGCATACGGTTCAAAAAAATTGTGAAAAAAGAATCAATGTGTCGATTCCAATCCTATCTCTTTTTTTTGTAACAGATTTCCGTTTTTCTAATGAAAATAAAGGGGTTTTTCTTCTATTTTTCAAAAAAAAAACATAAGTTTTGGCTCCCTTCCATATCCCTAAAAAAAAAAAAAGAATTTACTGAACTTCATTTTTTGTATTAACCTTTCATTGATGTATTGTTTCGTCGAGATTCAAATCACGATGTCATTTTCTTGTTCCTGAATGGGTCCTTTCAATTCTTTTAGGTTCATGTTCTACTCCGGGGAAAGATCTATCCGAATTCTATTTGCACATATAGGACAAATAATCTCAGTACCATTTCTTTTTGCTACGACTTTAAAAATTCGTTTTATGCCTCTCCCAAACTATTCGATGTATTCATCATATTGGTTGGCATGTCAGTTTGAGATCACTCCTATAATTGAATTAAATATTACGAATCGTCTATGCTACAAGCGGTAATTGTACATATATTACTATTACCAATTTGTTTGGTATTTTCTGAACGGAGCCTGGATATTTGATTTTTTTAGTCCAAGTCAACCATAAATTCTTCTAATTGATAATATTGATCCTCAATAGAAATTGATCCAATTTCACTTCACGCTCCGAATGATTGAAGAACCAATCAATACAATATTTCTTGGGCGAAACAGAGGATATCTCGATCGGGGGAGAAAACGGGTAAATCCCATATGACCCAATATGTCTGACAAGTCGCACTATACGTCAACCCAAACTGCATCTTCCTCTCCAGGACTCCGAAAAGGTACTTTTGGAACACCAATGGGCATTAAATTAAAGAAAAAAATTAAGTACTATACTTCACTTTAATACGGAAACGTAAGAATGAGTTTATTGTCTTCATCATTTTTTTCTGTTTATTCTACTAGTTTATACATAAATGGGAAGGTTTTTAGAGAAAGAGAGAATGAATAAATACAAATTTTAATGAAGGGATCAATCGTTCTAATAATAAACAAGTATCCATCCATTCGTTCCCACAAAATGGGACCGATGCTCCCATTGCGTATTGGTACTTATCGGGTATAGAATAGATCTGCTTCTCTTTGTTCTTACGAACAGAATTCTTCCGTTATTTTAAACGGAATAGAATAAATAGTAACCTTTTCTCATACAGAATCCGCTCAAAAGTACATAGTATATTCCAATGCGATAAAGTTACATAGTGTCTATTTTTCTTTGATAAAGGGGTATTTCCATGGGTTTGCCTTGGTATCGTGTTCATACTGTCGTATTGAATGATCCCGGTCGATTGCTTTCTGTCCATATAATGCATACGGCTCTAGTTTCTGGTTGGGCCGGTTCTATGGCTCTATACGAATTAGCGGTTTTTGATCCCTCTGACCCCGTTCTTGATCCAATGTGGAGACAAGGTATGTTCGTTCTACCCTTCATGACTCGTTTAGGAATAACCAATTCGTGGGGTGGTTGGAGTATTTCAGGAGGAACTGTAACGAATTCAGGTATTTGGAGTTATGAAGGCGTAGCAGGTGCACATATTGTGTTTTCTGGCTTGTGCTTTTTGGCGGCCATATGGCATTGGGTGTATTGGGACCTAGAAATATTCTGTGATGAACGTACGGGAAAACCCTCTTTGGATTTGCCCAAGATCTTTGGAATTCATTTATTTCTCTCAGGGGTGGCTTGCTTTGGCTTTGGCGCATTTCATGTAACAGGTTTATATGGTCCTGGAATATGGGTGTCCGATCCTTATGGACTAACTGGAAAAGTACAATCTGTAAGCCCAGCGTGGGGCGCGGAAGGTTTTGATCCTTTTATTCCGGGAGGAATCGCTTCTCATCATATTGCAGCGGGTACACTGGGCATATTAGCGGGCCTATTCCATCTTAGTGTCCGTCCGCCTCAACGTCTATACAAAGGATTACGTATGGGCAATATTGAAACTGTACTTTCTAGTAGTATCGCTGCTGTTTTTTTTGCAGCTTTTGTTGTTGCTGGAACTATGTGGTATGGTTCAGCAACTACCCCAATCGAGTTATTTGGTCCCACTCGTTATCAGTGGGATCAGGGATACTTCCAGCAAGAAATATATCGAAGAGTTGGTGCCGGACTAGCCGAAAATCTGAGTTTATCGGAAGCTTGGTCTAAAATTCCCGAAAAATTAGCTTTTTATGATTACATTGGTAATAATCCGGCAAAAGGGGGATTATTCAGAGCGGGTTCAATGGACAGTGGGGATGGAATAGCTGTTGGATGGTTAGGCCACCCCGTCTTTAGAGATAAAGAAGGGCGCGAGCTTTTTGTACGTCGTATGCCTACTTTTTTTGAAACATTCCCGGTAGTTTTGGTAGATGGAGACGGAATTGTGAGGGCAGATGTTCCTTTTCGAAGGGCAGAATCAAAGTATAGTGTTGAACAAGTAGGTGTAACTGTTGAGTTCTATGGTGGCGAACTCAATGGAGTCAGTTATAGTGATCCTGCTACTGTAAAAAAATATGCTAGACGTGCACAATTAGGTGAAATTTTTGAATTAGACCGGGCTACTTTGAAATCCGATGGTGTTTTTCGTAGTAGTCCAAGGGGTTGGTTCACTTTTGGGCATGCTTCGTTTGCTTTGCTCTTCTTTTTCGGACACATTTGGCATGGCGCTAGAACCTTGTTCAGAGATGTTTTTGCTGGTATTGATCCAGATTTGGATGCTCAAGTGGAATTTGGAGCATTCCAAAAACTTGGGGACCCAACTACAAGGAGACAAGCAGCTTGATACAAGATTGCTCTGGTATCTTTCGCTTCTATTTTTTTTTTATTTGAATAGGGTACTCGAGAAATATTGACTTGAATCACCTTCTTTTCTTTGATTCTTTCCCTTTTTTATATGATATGGTAAACGACCTCACTCAAACGAATAGGTGTGAAAGCTATAATTGTAAACCACGATCGAATCTATGGAAGCATTGGTTTATACCTTCCTTTTAGTCTCGACTTTAGGGATAATTTTTTTCGCTATCTTTTTTCGAGAACCACCTAAGGTTCCGACTAAAAAATGAAATGATTTTTCATTATATCAACTGAAGTAATGAGCCTCCCATATCGGGCGGCTCATTACTTCAACTAGTCTAGTCCCCGTGTTCTTCGAATGGATCTCTTAATTGTTGAGAGGGTTGCCCAAAAGCGGTATATAAGGCGTACCCCGTAAAGCTTACAAGTAAACCAGATATGAAGATGGCGACTAGGGTTGCTGTTTCCATTTTTAGATAATTTCAAGATCACAACGGATCTACGATAAGATAGTTTATTTACAACTACAACGGAATGGTATACAAAGTCAACAGATCTCAACCAATGATTAAATAGGATTTATGGCTACACAAACCGTTGAGGGTAGTTCTAGATCTAGGCCAAGACAAACTACCGTAGGGAATTTAT